TAAGCATCAAAGCCCAGCAACTTGTTGGGAGTAGGGGCTGAAAAGAGCTCTTTGTATAGGTTGGGTTTGCTGGTTTCCGGGAACATTCGACTCCACTAACAAAAAGATTCTTGGATTCCGTCCTTCCCATGCCTCGAACTCCGATGATGCATGCCGCCACCTCCATTATCCGACCGGTCTGCCATGCCAATCAAGAGAGAAAGAAATTCTGTCACATTGTTACCGGGTTAGAGAACAACTATATAGGTAAAAAAAAACCTCACCTTGAATTGAATGACTATCATTCATGGGCCAATGATGCTTGCTACCTGGCTGGCAAATAAGCGAATAGTATTTAGGTATTGCGCTTCTTCGATTGCGCGGTGAAGACAGCATTTATCCTCCTCATACAACTTGATGAACCCAGACAAAAAACGTGAGCGCCCCCTAAGCTATAAGGGCGAGCCTTATTGAAAACTCAAGTTTCGCCTTGATCGATATGAGAAAGATGCGCTCAAGCATGCGAAGAAAGCCGGCCTTACCTTCTATTATATTAGTCAAGTTTAGGCTTGACTAATAAGATAGAAAGGGCTTTTCTCGCTTCTTGCTTTTGAGCCCTTTTACTAGTACTAGTAAGGTGCTTGTTTCAACCCATAAATTGCTTGATGGAGCCGATAGACTACATGCCATTTTCCTTCACAAGCGAAACCTGGAGGTAAAGCCATATACACCCTTTTCTTAAGATCGCTAGTATAAATGCATTCTACACATCGAGTTAGTAAAGAGGCCAACCTTTTACGCGATAGAAAGAATGCAAAGAACCGAGGTTTTAAAGGGCAAGGCTCCCCCCCTATCTCTAAAGGGGTTCGACTCCATACTCTTGTGTGTATCCTTTGGCCACCAATCTAGCCTTCAACCTCTCAACTGCTCCATCAGCTTTTTGTTGACTTTATAGACCCACTTGTAGCCAACTATTGATTTCCCTAGAGGAAGAGAGACTCAATCCCAAGTAGCAAACCATTCTAGTGCTACGATCTCTTTCTGCATAGAGCTGCCAGCAGGGTTGAGATGCGGCCTCTGCAAAGGTATCAGGTTCAAAAAGATGGATGAAATTGCAAAAAAGACTCGTGGGAAGTAGACAGAGACTTAGTTGATACAAACCTCTGAATAGGAAAACGAACACGGGTGGATCTACGTACCTCGAGAATGGAAGCTAGAGAACCTAAGTCTGAAGAAGAGTCTTGGTTCGAAGTAGAGGGAGACCACTGAATCAGTTGGCTCAGCTCTGAAAACTTACTGACGAGAATATGTCTTCACAAACCTGCGAAACTGCCCCTTAAGCTGATCAAGCTGCTGATCACTCTGGTCACCCGGATCTTGCTGACTCTATTAAATCGGAGAATAGAATTCTGATACTGTCTCACATAAACTCTTCCGTAGTTCTCCCCCTAAGGTGAGACAAGGGAACATAATGGCCCACCATCACAGGGAATATCAAAGCCCCGAGCTCCGTAGTAAGGCACATGTTCGAAAAAGGTGGAATCGTCGTGTAGAAAGATCATTAACACTTATAGCCCTTTTGAGACGAGGGGTACCCCAACCTCACTCAAGAAAACACACAGAGTGAGATGTAGGGCTCAGTTTGTCTTGTGCAGGGGATGGAATTTGAACAAAGCACGTGCATCCGAATACTCTGAGGTTTGAATAGTCTACTGTTTGAAAGAGAGTAAAACGCCCAAAGATAACGTGTAGAGAAGTCACCAATAATAGGAGCCATCGTCTTCTTACTCAGATAAGCAGCCATCATTAAATTAAGGCATCAGGCTTGATTAGGGATCCTAATAGGGAACTTTCATTCCCAGTAGAAGTCCTCAGCAACTTCCAGGAGATGGCGATTTTTCCATTCTACAACCCCTTACAACATAGGGCTTGTGGAGGAGTATTTGCACATGAGGTCTGATTGATGAATCAAAGAATTCCATGGTCTATGAAAGACTTCCAAAAAGCATTAGAGATGAACTCTCCTCCATTTCACTTTATTTGACAGGGGCGGAGAATTCTCATAGATTTCCCTATCTGAGAATGAAGAGTCAAAGGGGGTAAGAACATTACGAGAAAAGGCTTGAAACATTGCACTAACTTCACTTTTGCATTTCATCATATAGAGCCGTCTAATTCTAGCGTGATCATCTATGAAGCCGAGAAAATACCGAACTCCAGAGTCAGAAGAGACAGGAGCCGGTCCCCATAGCCCATAGAAAAAGGGGGGAAAGGGCTCTGAGCATGGCTTTCTATAACTATTAGAAAAAGGGAAGATTGCAGTGCTTTGACAGTTGACACGTAGTGCGTATTAAAAATGTTTCTCATTCAGGAGGAAGAGGAGATAATCCAAGAAGCGCCATCTGCTCTAGTCTCTGATCATGTGGATGTCCCAATCTTCTATGCCATGCCTACCATGAAATGTTGTCCACCCCTTTAAGCGTTTGACGACTCATTTGCAGCAGAGAAAGATGAAGAGCAGCCTGTCGATTAGTGGCTCAGGTATCAATGGTGCAGGGAAGATATTCTCGATTACATAATAAAGAGCAAGTACTTGATGTTCATAGAAGTATTCATGTACTTATGTGTTGTTTTCGGGTATTTGAGTCTTTTTTCTCTTTCTTTTTCATTCTTTTATGCCTTAAATAAAGCCTAATCTCGTAGCGTTGATTAGCCGGCATAAAGTGACTAAAACTAAGCCTTTTACTAAGCCCCTTTACTATACCAACCTATACAAGGGGCTGCTTTCTTTCTTCTTAGTCGGCTGGTATACAGCCCCTTGTATAGTTAAGCATTTCACACCACAACCTTAGTTACCTTACCTGACAACCAAGCGAAGCGCTTTCTTGTCTTACTTAGCGGGGCTGTCTGAGTTACGGGCATTGCCCGTTGATTTACTGGATTGGTGACTGTACGTACTGACCAGAGTGAGTGCTGTACTTACTGAATGACTGACTTAGCGATCGATGAAGTAAAGTAGTCGTCTGGTCGAAGCCGAAGAGATTAGAGACAGAGCCAACCTTTATCGATCGAAAGAGATAGAGGGCATGGCGCGAAGGGTCCAAAGAAAAAAAAAGGGATCTTCGGAAAAGGGTTGATCCCTTCTTATAGCCTTTGGTTGAGGTTAGGTGACTAGTGCAGTCCTAGTCTTTGCTTTTTTGATTTAGTTGGATCCCCATGGAATTGAGAAGTTCAATCTCGTCTCAACATAGCCCCCAGCCCTCTCCTTACGATGATTCCAAATCATGGAACCTATGGTCGTACATCATAGGCTAACCGTAGAAGCTTTTCGTGCGGGGGGTGCTGTGCTCCTCTTCATTTGCTCCTGTTAACGACCACAAAGGCATACATAGAAGGCAGATGAGAGAAAGCGCTCGATGAACGATGATTGAAGATTGTAGCATATTTTTTATAAAGCCTGTCACATATAGATTAGACTACTACATTTTTGAAGCAGAATTCGGCCAGCGCATCGACCTGGTACAAAATGGCCATCTTACTGAATCCGAAAGGTCGACTACGACAAAAACGTAGTTATTCCCCCCCTTGTTGAGATAGGGCAATCGTCCTACGAAATCTATGGTTATGCTTTTCCCATGGCCAGGAAGGTATTGGGCTGATAAAGCCCCAACTTCCTGTTGGACGGCTTCGACGTGCTGCATAGAGCACACACAACCCATCACCGTTGGACATCTGCTTCTATCCTGGGCCAATAAGAATGCCTTTCCAGGTGAGCCAGAGTTTGATCAACTCCAAAGTTTAATCCAACTCTGGTGTCATGAAGGACCGCGAGACGCCTTTCTTTGCCCGACATACTCTGCCGTCTTTGTAGAGTAAGTCGTCTAGCCGGCTGTAGCCATCTGCCATCTGCAGTCGGGTCGTCTTCTCCCAGACGCCTTTCGACGTCCCTCCGAGTACTCCGCCGTAAAGTCCCCGAAGTCCAATAAAGTGAGAAAAACAGCAATTGCGGCGCTTTACTAATAACATCAAAAGGGGGTCTGGACAGAAAATCTGCAACCGTCGTTGGCCCTTCTTTTCTTGTACTTGATCACCAACTCGAACCGTTGCAGGAACTGAAACTCACTTCATATGACGCGCCTCCTGAAGCTTGGACTGCATCTGTAGATACTGAAGGGGCTTGTTGATCAGAGTGGCCTATTCGTAAAGCGTCTCCTTCCCGAGCAAATAGTGCCTCCAGTCTTTCACAGCCAGCGCTATCGTGTACATCTCTTTCTCGTATGTGGGATAGTTTAAGAGGGCTGTATTGAACATCTCACTGTGGTACGCGACCACTCGGCCGTCTTGTCATAAAATGGCTCCCAAAGCATGAGCAGAAGCGCTCTATTTATGCTTGATTTCGAACGGCTTCTGAACGTCTGGCATGGCCAGAACCGGTGCTTCGCAGACTTTCTCCTTAAGTGCCTGGAACGCACGCTCTGGACCCTCTCCCCATCGAAAGGTCTGTTTCTTTTCTGGGCCCCGAGTAAGATCAACCGGGAGTACTTTTTTATGAATATTTAGTGCGGAGGTAGTTGGTCATGCCGAGGAAACTCCTTACCTCCGTCAGCGACTTGGGGGTTGGCCATTCCCGGACAGACTTCGTCTTCTCAGGATCTATCTTGACTCCGGATGAGCCGATGATGTGCCCCAACAGCTCAGCTCCCTCATCCCTTTTTGCTCATAAGTAAGCTCTTCTCCGTATGGGCTTTCAGCTGGTGCTCACGCAGAGCTTCTAGAACAGTCTCTACGTGTTTCAGATGCTCCTCCCAGGTCTTGCTATAAACCGGATGTCGTCGTCGTAGACCGTGACGAATTCATCCAATCTAAATAAGGCCTAAGAACATCGTTCATCAGCCGCATAAAGGTTGCAGGTGCGTTGACCTTACCGTAATAGGGCCGAATGGCATGACGATCCATTCATATAACCTTGCCTTGTCTTTAACGCGGTCTTCCAACGCCTTCCACCACTTGGTGGTATCCCGACTTTAAGTCTATCTTGGTGAAGTAACGGGCTCCCTCAACTAGTCAAATGGGAATCAGACATCTATCCTTGGCAAAGGATAGCGATTCTTTACTGTGATCTTGTTAAGGGCACGATAATCCTAATCCACGCACATGCGCCACGAGCCTTCTTCGGCACCAAGACCCCTTCCTTAGAGATAGGGGCGAGGCACAAGAGGATGTACTGGGCCAACCATGACCCTTTTCGAGCAGCTCTTTCAACTGCCGCCTAATCCCCCAACATGATTGGCCAATGTCGACGTCCTGTAACGCCGTTGTTGGGTAAGACTGCTCCCTGTGTGAGTTCAATCGAGTGTGCTCCAAGCTGCTACAGGCTTTCAATCCAAATCAGCTACAGCTAAATGAAACCAAAAGCAAAGCTTGAAAGCTCAATTCCTAGCTGCTAGAGCTAAATCTAAGGCTACTACCTTAGCTGTTCTAGTAGCTCCTTTGATTTAGCGTAGGGAGGGTGGAAGCTCTATAGGACAATAGCTTTAGGAGAGGAGCAACTCTCTTGCTTAGGAAGGTATTTAATATAAAAGAATTGCGGATCCTAGATAGCTAAATATAGTAGCTTAGGAGCAGAGCAATTCCATAACTTTAGGAGCCCTAAAATAAGCATAGCTCTTGCTAGTAGTTAGCTTTAGGAGCCATTTGGTGTAGAACCACATAGCTTGCTCCGAAGCTATTGCATTGATAGGCAGGGCTTACCGGTACAATAAAGCAGGCAATTGAATCCTTCGAAAATGTTGCTCTAGAACTCTTTTAGCTTGAGCGAGTGCAATTTATATCATACTTGCTCGCGCAAGTCATTTCTTGCGCTCGCTCTAGCAAGGATAGTTCTGCAAGGTAATTGCTCAGGCCTTACTAGCTTTGCCTGCTTGGTTGTACAGCTACTAAAGTAAGGCTCTTTTGCTATTCTACAGCTTGAAAATGGCTCCTAAAGCTATGGAACCTAAGCTCATAGTAAGAGCCGAACCGAAGCAAGCTAGTAGCCGCTCGCTATGTTATTCGATGTTAAGGCCCCTAAAGCAAGCTATTGAATTGTTCCTAACCAAAGAAAGGAGAGATATAGATTACGTTCATCTCATAAAGATGTTCCTTTTCACTCCTAAATGAAAGCGAAACTATAAGAGAAAAGCATAACTCCTAGCGCAAAAGAGTAGCCGCTGCGATGCCTATGCCTCAAGTAAATAAATAAGCTAATAGCAACCGCGCGTTATAGCAGCTTTTGATTGAAAGGTAGCTGTAGCTTCAAAGCCAAAGAGGAAGTTTTTTCTGATTTGAAGGTTTCCGCTGTAGCAGCAAAGAAGAAGGCAATTTCTGCTGCTAAAATAAGGAGGTTTCATCAATACCAAAGAAGTTGACTTCACTATAAAGGCTAAAGGCTATAGAAGTGCATCACTAGTTTCTATAAAATGAAAGAAATTCAAAAGGCATAGTATATAGAACGGCCGGTTACTCCCATCTCCTCTGACTTACGCATTTCCAATCAAATCATGATCCCATCTCGATCAATTTCGCATTGATCAGGGCGGGCGTTCTAGTCCCCAGACGACTTTCTTCAACCGCCCCTGTTCCAACAGCTAAAGAGAATCAAAGTTCAGGTTCTTCCTCTTCCCATTACTCAATAGGGCAATTCCCGACCGCCTTGACACCTTAATCTCAAGGAACCCCACCCCAGTATCATGAACGCAGAGCGCCGGCTGTAACAACCGTGATGCTGTCGCGTAACAGAAAGACAGAAATCTATGAAGCAGCAACAATCTCTTTTTATCAAGGGTGAGGTTTGGAACCCAGTTATACCATGTGGGAGTCATGGAATAGCATAGCTATGATCAATTGAAGAAGAAAAGAAATGGATCGAATAGGAACTCTCATTGACCTACTTAACTCAGTGGTTAGAGTCTTCCATACGGCATCGGTTCGCGATCCAATAGTAGGGAAGCCCGCCTTTTTATAAGCGGAGGTTCTTGCTCCAAGACGCGTTTGGAACAACGGGCGGGCATTTCCATCCATTTCTATAGAGCAAAGGGGAAGCTCGCGGAGCTTTCTCTCCTAGTAAAAAGGGAGACGGGGCTTTTATCCCAAACATCTCCTTACTGCACGCACAAACAAAAAACAAAAAGAACCGCACCCCCTTTATTAGTAAGATAGGGAAAACTAAGGCCTTACCTTTATATACAAAGGGCGCTCCAGCGCTTGACTAATATAATAAATAAAGGGGCTTGAAAGCTTACCTTATTATTATGAAAAAGAGAAAGGGCTTTTTTATAGATTCAGAGGTGAGTAAGGGGGGGTTTGCTGGCTTGCTGGCTAGCTCGTGCAATCAACGAAAAAATCCTTCGCGTTAGTAAGCTAGCTTTGGTTGCTAAGCAAGCCTGGTTCTCCGGGCACTACGGTAGGACGTGGATCGATCATGACGAGAATGGACTTCTCCGTAATGTAATAGAAGAGTCACAGTCCAGTTCCCCGGGCTTTCTCCCTTCTCGACCAGACGAAGGAGATATGAATTCCATTCAGGCGGGTAAGGTAAGGGCTTGGTTTGACCGTGTGTTCTCTCCTGGTCGGGTCGGAGGCGAAAACTGGCAAAGTTCATCATTCAGTGGTGGGGTGTTCATAGAAAAGAAGGCGTCGCCCAACGAGTGGCAGATTTGGATGGAGTCTCGCTCATAGAGGAAGAGTACGCGCGCTAGCGCGCTACGGCTTACGCAGTTGATCGGATCAGATAGCCCTTCGGGCAACCAACCAAACCCGGCACATCCAATTCCATTCCGATCAACAACTTGGAGGTATGGCTGAGTGGCTTAAGGCATTGGTTTGCTAAATCGACATACAAGAAGATTGTATCATGGGTTCGAATCCCATTTCCTCCGGCACGGAAATGAAAGGGGCGGGCGAAATTACGTGAGAGAAAGAACCTCTTGGTGGAGTCCAGTCCCCGGAGGACAGAATAGCACTACTTAGTGACTAGGAGCGGAGAGCCCGTTGCGCGTTGTTTTTGTTTGACCGGCCTATCTTCTTTCTATAAGCAAGCTCCCCCCGGCCGTCCAGTCCCTGGACGGCTCTCGGTTCTTGAGCATGTTGGGGGATTAGGCGGCAGTTGAAAGAGCTGCTCGAAAGCTTGACGAACAAGCGAAAAAAGCCTATATATTCTATTTTCTTTATTAGTCAAGGGCTTTTCCCTTACTAGTAAAGTGGTAAGGTAGGGCGCTATTCGATGAAGAAAACAGACTTTAGGAAAGTGGTTCAGGTAGCTCAGCTGGTTAGAGCAAAGGACTGAAAATCCTTGTGTCAGTGGTTCGAATCCACTTCTAAGCGGGCGAAGGGTCCAAAGGACACGTAGCCGGAAGCGAGCCGGATTTGGAAATTCAAGTGAAAGAGTAAGCCAACAAATGTGAGCGCTCCTGCGCTATACGGCTTTTTGGCTGAGCCCTATCTTAGGCTTGCTGGAGGCAGATTTTCTAAAAGAAAAGCGTTACTCGGATTGGTTCTCGCGTCCCTGTGCCCAAAAGGATGGGCGAGTTCGGTTTGAGTGTTCATCGATCGGGTGGATCTATATGCTCCGGGGTGGTGAGACGAGGTGTAGCGCAGTCTGGTCAGCGCATCTGTTTTGGGTACAGAGGGCCATAGGTTCGAATCCTGTCACCTTGATGTGACGCTGAAGTCAGCAAATACTCAAATATGAACATCCATCGACCGTTACCATCTCCTCTGACTCGTGACTCGTATATTGACTTTCTATAGCAAGCACACGAGACCTATAGCTAAAGATCATATAGCGCCACAGTATATATAATATACGAACCTAAACCTATACGGAACACTTCTCTCTTTCTCAGTGCTTTCTTTAGGCTCTTGGCTGCTTGTTGGTAGAACACAACCAATATGATATTGAGCTTGAGCATCCCTTTAATAGAGATAGGGCTAGTGGACATTTTTCCAATTGTTGAAATGCTTCTTTATAAGGTGACAGGGCAGCTAGTTTGAGTGGGGCCTGACGGTTTCCCGAACTTCTCCTTGTTGAAGGGGGTAGTTGGAGAGGACGATGGCAATCAAGGATTGATTTCGGAAGGGGTGCTTACTGAAAGAGTGAAACACTACGCTCATTGCTCTTCTTCTAAAGTCCCTTGGAATCGGTTGCCTGAAGCTTGACATGATGAAGGCGCTTTGAAGCCCCTCCCGAAAGAAAGAGGGAATGGCCCTTCCTCTTACCTTCTGTTGAGACTGAGATAGAGGACTGGGCTTTCTCCCTCTTCTACCGAGAGGCCGCGGGAGTCAACTCTGTCTCATCCTCACCCCCCTGGTAAAGGCGATCTACGCCCTCCCCTCCGCCTAGGATTGCTGGCACCTGTTTGGATGAAGCACGGGTCGTCTAACAAGGCATGGGCCCCATAGATTCATTGTCTGCTGTGCAGAAGCTTCCTTCCTGCACCTGCATGCGCGCTTCCCCAGAAGGAGGCACACATTGTAACAATTCATCGCGATAGCTGCCTTTGGCTCTACTGTAACTGATTCCTCGGGCAACGAGACAGTGGTTCCTACACCTATGGGCTCAGGTTCCTTCCTCCTCTAGTCCGAATCAAGATGGCTCCTCTCGATCTTGTGATGCCTTCGGCCCAATTCTCAAGAGTTTTTCGCTCCTTTTAGTCAAGGGCGCGCTTATGAACGGTTCCGAAATGACACGCTATTCCGTCTCATCCTTTCCCCCCGGATGGTAGGAAGAAGATAAAGGAGGAGGAGTTTTGGTACTTCAACCGAGGAAGACTCGGACCCGCCTCTTTGTTTGAATCACTGACAGTTCGGGCAGGCCCGCAGGACTGGAATTATGAAAAGAAGGAATGTCTGGCTTTTCCTATTCTAGTGCAGGTTCTTGCTCGGTATAAATCGCTTCACTTTGAATTGGCTTCGCCCGCGCCTTGACAAGGCTGTTGCCCCTCCTTCTACCCGTAGAGAGAGCCGGAGTTACGCCTTTGTATGACGGATTGATTGATAGTAGGATCAATCATGTTTAGTTTCATTCAGGATCGACATGCCCCAGGTTTGAAGAATTCGATGACAGGCCTTCGCTGCAAAAGATCCCGGAATTGGTCGATTCGGAATCGGCTGGATTGGAGGGATCCGGAGCCACAAGGATCTTCAACGGGTTCGAAAGTCGTCTTTTGTTTTGATTCCAGGCGGCCGGCCCAATTCTATGGAATTAGCTATAAGTCAAGCTTGTCGACTATCAAAGGAAAGGCCGGTTCGAACTTTTCGATAGGCCGAAAAGCTTCTACAGCTAGAGGGCGCGGGTCTAGCGGAAAGCGAGGAGCTCGCAACAGCTAAATCACGATCCCCGGGCGAGCTCATATTGACATGAGGCTGCCTCTTTTCAATGCTGGAAGTGAAGCGAGCATTGCAGGAGCTATCTATTCCATCGGGGAGATGGCAAGCGGAACGCACCCAAACTCATAGGCAATGACGTTTCCGAGCTACCACATTCACGCATGCCGCGGGGGATCATATGCAGTTTCCCCGGTCTACCTGTTCAAGCGAGCGCTTGCAAGCGGCCAGGACGTACATCGTACAAGATGTCGCTCACTTCCTCGTATGCTCTCCCCCTGTAGCCCTCACGTAGGGGGGAGAGCTATGAGTCCGTTCCCTCATTCCCACTAGAATAGAAAAGAAAGAACTTACCACTAACTAGGAATCCTTAGGAGCGAGGGGTCCTCTCAAGCGGCGAGGCCTGTCCCTTCAAGCGGCGGGGCCTCGGACACCTGCTTTCACTCGGGGATAGCGCTTTCAATCCGGTTTCCAAGGCGCGAGATGCTAAGGAAACTTGAGTGAAAGCGTTCCCCGCTAGCAACCCCCGGAGGTGAATCAGAGCTGGCAGGGCCGCCCTCCCCCCTCGGGGATTCTTTCAGTGTTCCGTGGGGGGTCGGGAGTAATGCTATAGTTATTCGTTCTCTTTTCTTTCAAAAGACCTAAAAGGACAATAGAAAGCCTTATTTAGAGAGTTTAAAGACCTTAAGCTATCCCCGCCCGTCCAGACAGGCTACTCGAAGAAAGAAGACTCAAGACTCATAAGGACAGGCATAAAGGAAGGAAAGAGAAAAAGTAGTAGGAAAGGGGAACTCCTCTCTAGAGGAAGGGATTCGACTGCCTTTCACTCCTCCGCTCTTCACTCCTACTCTCTTCATACAAGAGATTCTACGGAGCTAGCCATGCCAAGAAAAAAGCTAAGAGCAGACAGCGGCAGCGGCAGCTGCAATGCATAATAGCAGAATCGGTTGCAGCTCTTGCTCTCTCTTCCGCTCTTCGTCTAGAAGCACTAAAGGCAAGTAGCTACTCTTGCTAGGTTTAGAACAAGCTAGGCTCTATTAGAATGGATTATATCGATCAGTTCTAGCTAGGGGCATGCAGTATAGAATCTCTCTTTCTTCCCTCTAGGGCCCTCCTTATGAGGGAAGGGATCCCTGCTAGAGGTACTCGCCTAACTTCTTCTTTTTGAGGATTCTCAGTTGCCTTTGTGCTTTTGAAGGTAATAGAAGACGATTGTAATATCGTCTGCATCGTCTGTAGGGTCTGATATGTATGATAAAATGGAGTTCTTGAGCTTCTGCTATTAGCTATAGTATCCTCCTTTGCGGCGTATAGGACTGGGTTCGCTTGGCTTTTTCGTCCTTGATGCCCGATTTACTCTAAGTCGAGATAAGGGGTCGCCACCCCAAGCTTTCTAAAAGTCAAGTATATGGAAGTACCCCGATAGGTCTAGCTCCCTAACTGAAGGATTAGCTTTTAGAGAAGCCGTCCTACGGTTGTTCTCTCCGACCGCAAGGGTGGCTAAGGGCTGGAGCTACTTTCTTTGTTTTTGGTTAACAAACAAGGGTGATCCCTTAAGTGCGCTGTTAGCTCGATAAGGTAGGCTGCTTCCCCTTCCCTCCATTGAAGACAGGACTGGTCCAAGCTCCTTTCCTTTCCAATATGAATATGAGCTCCCCGAGTGCTCTCTTCCTGGCTTTAGGATGTAATGATCTACGTTCCTCCCTCAGGGAGTGACTTTGTTAATTGGAATATGCCTCATATCTTAAGTTGACTGGTAGCTCTTTAAAGGGAGGATGCTTTCCCCAACCCTGGGGCTAGCTCCCTAAAAGAGGGATTGGCGAAGACATGATCAACAATTAAAGTCGGCTAATTCATCTTTCCTTCAGAGCGCTGTCCCTTGTTTTGGTGAGTTCAGTTTTGTTGCTACCATAAGTGTCATCTAGTCGCACGTACCACCCGCCTTCCTTCCCCCAGCAGGCAAGAAGACTGGGAGGAAGACGATCAGGATCTCACGTGTGGCAGCTGTTGGAATAAACTCCGAATCCTCTATCGAAGTGAGTCCTGCTCCAAGGTCTTCCCTCTATGGGGTCTTCCCCTGCCTATCAGAAAGAGAAAACTACAGGAAAGACGTCGAAGAAGCCTTGGGAACTACCAGTAAGTTAAGCAAGTGAAGCTACCATACTAAGAATAAGAGAGAGACTTTCTCTCCTACGCTCGTCGCCTAGCATCACTACAAGAGGGAAGGAGCCAGTTTCAGTAAGAAATCCCCCCCGTGTGCCATCCCACTTCCAAAGAGAAGAGAGCTACCAAGTCGTGCATTTCTTCATAAAGTCAGGAAGTCTCCCCTGGCTTTCTTTCTTGGTTCCCTTTCCCTTGTTGCCTATGGAGTGAGTTCGTTGATGGCAATGAGCCTCGCCCTGCTAGCTCGCTAAGTGAGTTTGCTTTCCCTTCCCTCCATGACTGCCTTTAGGAAGGCATGGTCCCAGGGCAGTCCAGTCCTAAGTTCTCCTATAAGCTACAATCTCATTCTTAAACCTGCCTATCGTCAGTATCCAGACGATTATTAAGATTCTTCTTTTCATCAATTCTACGTGCAAAACAAAAGCGTCTAGCTATAGGACTCATAATCAGACTTGAATATGTTCTTTTTAGTGAATTCCCCGTTTAAGAAGTTCGTCTGGCCTTCTGCCTGTGCCTCTCTGTAGAGAAGAAGGCTTAGATAGTCCACTCATTCTCTGTTCTTGTTTTCTGTATCTCTTTGGGAGGAAGTACCCCCCTCTATTCTCCCTCTTTCTTTCGGTCTTTTGGGGCTCTTCTGGTGTCTTTAGGGTCTCTCCTCCTGTCTTTCCTGCTGTGTTTTGCGATGGTTATGTGGACTCGCAACAGCTTATGTATCACTCATAGTTGAGTCATCACAGAGTTTGCCTATATGAGGTTTCTTAGAGGGAAAGTTATACAAATAGGTAGTGTTAAGCATCAAAGTAATAGACACAAAAGAGGTTCTATGAACGAACTACATAACTACAAGAGTAGACTGCAAGCAACCTGAATAACCTAATAGATAGAGAAGCTTTCCCTGTGGTTTCTTTCTCGTGAGCTAGGTGTTAATAGAAAAAAAAGGCTCGGTTTCTAAGTCAAGACTAAGGCGATCTCTCGCTCCTGCTCTTCTGGCTTGCTGCTCTTGTTAGGTGAGTTCTGTCTCGGAAGACGGCCGATCCGCGTCTGGAAGTAGCTGCTAGCTTCACCTGAGCTCCCGTCCTCAGTCTGTTTTTAACTAAAACTCAAAAGTCGGGGTTTTGGTTTAAAGGATATAAATCGATCGCCCTTTCTTGTACTGAAAGAGGTGCCCAACCCTAAACTATGGGGGGGGTAGTTCCCTAACAGCAGGATTAGCTTCTCGAGAATGTATCCTAAGGTTCGTTCTTTTCTCATAGCAACATAAAGAAAGCTAAAGTCAAAGTCTATAGCAATGGGCCTCCTACGTCGAACTTCTTCTGCATTTCTTTCCCGAAGTCGTGGGTTGTTTTGTTATTCTATGCCTTGATCTTGCTTTCCTAACTGTAAGTGTAATAAGGTAGCTCTTGAAGGCAGGCTGCTTTCTCATTGGCCCCATTCCTAGATGGTAGATCATACTACTCAGACTTTACTGCATGGTCTTCTCCTCTAGTTTTGTATCTTGGCTTTGCCGTCCTGACTTCCCTACTATATGTAGAGATCTCCCAGTGGCTTGGTTCTCGTGGAGCTAAAAGGCGGGGGTATGGTTTTTAGGATCGAAATGGATCGCCCTTTCTTTTAGAGCTAAGTTGCCCAGAACCCCAGGTTCTAAGATCTATTACTAAAAGGTAGGCTAGGAGGTTCTCGTACTGCCCTACAAACTACGAAGAGGAGACTGACATCCCCAGGACTACCCGATTTAGTATATTGAGGGATAGCTTTCCGGCTTCTTTCTCCTGAGCTAGGCTAAAAGAGAGGTACAAGATAGGAGAAGATCCCCGAGGGCTTCCTTAAGTCAGGAATAGAGTGGGTCCTTGTCCCTGTTCCTAGGGATCTAGTTTGTTTCTGTGAAAAGGCGGAAGACCCTACGTCCGTTTGCCTGCCCTGAGGGACTGACTTTGTTCCAGGCAATAAGCAGGAAACCTTAAGTGCACTTGTAGCCCCTCGAGGGAGTTGGCTTGCCCGTGAGGAAGGGACCATTTCTTATATGGAGAGATGTCCCTACGGCTAATTTATCCTAGCTTCATAAAGAAAAGAGAAGGTCAAGGTTTGAATTCCTAGCTTTGAGACTACTACTACGTCAAATGACTGAACCTGGACAGACTTCTCTTTTCAAACTAAGCCAGGCTGCCTGCGTACCGTATTGGATCAAGTTACACGCAGTTCTTCCTACTTACTAAGAAAAATTCGTCCTGTAAGGGTAATGAGCGGTTCACCTATGATGCCTGCTTTGCCGGGCTTCCCCTACCGGACAAGCAAATTAAGGAAATGTGAATGAGTTATATCTGCTATGCCGATCGAAATACGAATAAGATCAGAAAGGCCATCATTGGGGCAAACAATGCAATTGCTTCGGTGGATCCGGGCCATCCAAAAGAAAGTCGTTTTCGGAATCCCTACTTTCGAAGTCGATGTCCATCGAACTTGGTGTTGGAATAAAGAAGGTGTACGGATGATAACATACTTTACGGCGTATGCAGCCCCAAAGAAAGGCTATCAGTCTGGCCTCATCTAGATGTGGGATTTGGCAGTTGAATTTCTGTCCGATGCACCTTGAAGTCAAGGGATTTGAATCTATGCCGTCCGCACCCCTTCCAAGTGGGTGGCCAGGATGATTATAGGCGGAATAAGCCGCAAACGAGATAAAAAGGATTGGACTTCATTCATCTGATCCCTGTCTATAAGACAAAGCTCGACGGTGTGACGGCACTCAACAAGAATCTCCTCAAGCTTATTAGTAAAGTTCTATTGCTATTTGTCAGAAATAGAATTCGAAAGACGGGAGAAAGGAGCTTGACGAAGAGTTCCTTTTGGTCCTGCGGAAGCACATATAGATATAGATGGATTCCACCTTTTGGACGGCCAAAGGCGAGCCAAGAAGCTATCCACTCGAAGACAAAATAGAAATCTCCAAGCTCCTCATAGCCATATTCCGAAGGTTGCCCGTGCAGTGACAAATAGTCCTCAAAGCGTTCGCCTAGTGTCGATTCAGGTTTACCAAGAAAGGGTGGGAGCACAGAAGTATGATGATGTCGTGTAAAATAAGTATAGGACAGATTTTTCAAAGAAGACGAAATAGGTGGGTTATAAGAAGTATGGGAAAAAATCATTTGAAAATTGGATGACTTTGTGTTCAAATTAGCCACATCCGCGTCTTGACTTAGAAACTGTGGGTGGAGCCTCTTTTTCATTTGGAGCTATCGAAGCTCATTTCAAATTCTTCTCGGGAACAATTCTCAATATTCGGGGGAAGGATTACCGATCCCATAGAAAAGGAATGCCTCTATTTATGTTATGCATTTAATGCCTTTATTTGTGCTTTTAGGCAGGAAAAGAGAACTAGCCTACTCTATTGAACTACATGCCTAGCGTAGGATAAATCAGCGAATGAAGCCTCGGATCAAATATCCTACGATTTAATCAAAGCAAGGTGGATAGAACAAAGAAGGCTTTCATTGCACTACGGAAGACTCAAAGCCAGATGGTCAATCTCTCTCTTCCAGGACGGAGGCTTGAAGTCTCAGATGAGATTGCCAAATTGACTATCTTCATCCCGAATTCATGGTCCAAAAGAAAGGGCCTTCTTGACGCTTCTAGGACGGCTTTCCTAGGATCAGGCCTGTTTTGGGCCTGAGTTAAAATAAGGTGAATGTTCTTTCTCAACGAACTACTATTCCGAGTTTCAATGTCCATTGATTCAATGTGTGATTGAATGATCATCGATTTCCTTGTCCATCCCTTTCTTGCCTCAAAACAGCGTCTGTAAGTTAACTAAATGGAAAGAATTCTTGCCCCCTCCAGGGAGAAAAGGTATTCCGACCCCCTTTCAGGGCTTGGTCTCAACTTCTCGGTAAGGGAATCGTTGCTCCCTCCACCGACTTCGAAGCCAACCTCTTCGCTTCGCCCCTAGTGGTTCGGTTGCGTTCACTCCTGTAGTCTCTACTCTACTATATATATATATTTTTTCAGTGGGGCAGCTTGAAGGAAGGCTAGAAGGGAGTCCTGTTTAGCCAAGTAGCTGCTAAGAAAGCAATCAGTTCGCTTTAGATAGGTTGCAGCGGATAAATTATCCGCTGTTGATCCAAACCCCCTCTTAGTTCTCATCTCATTTCTCGTCTGATCGTCTTCAAGATCGTCTGAACTGTATATGATACCTCTTCCCTGGTCGAATTCAAGGATTCCAATCAGCTCAAGGATTAGAATCAGTTCAACCCCACCCTCAAAAGGCCATGCGAGCACACCATCCTCGGACTCATGTCCAGGAGGTGGGAGGGCTATTCACCCTCCGCACACTGAGCGCGTTTTCTCTCTTGTGGGAACCGCCTAGAGGTTCTCCAGGTTAGATACCTGTTCACTGTGTTGCACAGTGGCATCTATACAGGTATAAGATGAAAGTCTTATATATTGTATAGACTTCCACGATCGTCTACACTGCTCCGGCTTTCTTAGGCCTTTTCAGTGTTTTGATGATATCTGATATAGAATGTATCAGACGCCCCCCCATGGGATAAATCCCATTTAGGAGAGTTGTGACTTAGTGCAAAAGCCCTCTAGAGCTAAAGAATCAAAAAGTCTGCCTATATCAGATATCATCAAACTTTTACAAATTGTTTGGCGCTCTGGGCCGATGCCCTATAGTCGCATGGCGGAGAGTATTTGAACACTCTCAATGGCTAAAGGGGTTCCTGTTAAGGGCCCAATTAGTCATTTCCGGACATCTTACATCAGAATCGGCAATTGCTGCCTACATGTTCGCGAAGTCAGTGGTGAGATTAAAAAGGAAGTCAGGCTTGCTGTTCACTGCGCTTTATCTTAAGCAGTGTTCAGTATCGCTGCAACTCTACTATGGTGGAGTTCCGCAGCAAAAAGGTCGACTTCCATTCCCAATCTCCTTGACTCGATCAGGGATCCCAACTATCATCCCAGCCTTTCATAGAAGGATAATAAGGGTTAAAGATGATAGGGCGGATAAGGTGAAAAAGCTATACTTGTCATGGTTTGGCTTGGCCTCTCTTATAAAGTTGTCCAAAAGCATCTATCGAGACTCTTAGTAACCGGCATTTTCTGAGAGGTTTAGCTCCATGTTAAAGTTTCCAACTCAATCACCTACATTGCCGGTTATTATGAATGAACTAAAAGCATCTATCGAGACTCTTAGTAACCGGTATATGCCCTGGTTATCCACCATCCCACTTAATCTTGGGCTTAGGTGGGTGCCAACCTGGAAGGCTCTGCCAAATCAAGTGATTGATCCAAGGACTAAGAGGCGTGTAAACTCTGTTTTTACGTCCTTACCCCTTGAGTTCACATCTTATCTTGAGATGGCAGATGAAGAAGTATCTTTAGACTTCGGGTACTCTTATCAACTTGGTCATTTTGCAACTTTGTTTGCTTATGAGCGAGGTCCTGTTAAACACCGTTACAACTTAGGTTGCTTCTTTAGAGCTAAACCTGCGTCTTTACAGGCGCTGTGGGCTCGAGTGAAACCGAAGGGGTATATGGAGTCTCAGGACAGTGTACCTGCCATTCCTAACCTGCGGGTTCACGCGAGGGAAAAGGAAAGCTTAGGTTGTTTGTTATAGGTAACTATATCAAACAGCGGTTGCTTAGGCCTTTACATGATTGGACGATGGATGTTCTCCGTCGTCTTCCATGTGATGGGACCTTTAACCAACCAAAACCTTTGGATCAGCTAGCGGGTAAGACCATAGTTTATAGCTTTGATCTTACTGCAGCTACAGATAGAGGGCCTTATCAGCTCATCTCTCTGCTAGTTGAGACTTGGTTCGGACGGGGCATCGCGACTGCAGCGATTGATACTTGCTTGGTTAGCAATTCAATCCACATCTTCCCCCCTTTGTCTGATAAACCTACCTAGGGTGGGGATGTTTGTCTGCGGTCAGCCTTTAGGCTTTTACTCCTCTTGTGTTCACCTTATCACACCACGTGATATTGTGGCTTGCGGCGAACAGGGTTTATCCTAAGCGCAGGTTTAGGGATTATGGTATTCTGGGTGACGATGTCGTCATCGCAGACCATAAGGTCGCTGTCGAATACCGGAAAATCCTTACTGATTTGGGAGTCGTGATATCAGGATCGAAATCACTGGTCTCCCAAACAGGACAAATTTTCCAAGCGGTTCAAAGTAAAACGGGGTCTTGTAGATGCTTCTCCAGTGTCTATGAGACTACTGTTAATGTGCCGCTCAAACCTAGGGCTTGCTTCTGTCAAGGATAAATACAATTTAGATATGAAGATTTTATTTAGACTTGCAGGGGCAGGTTATAGAGTCATGGCAAAGTTCGGTACCCAACGTTCTCGTAAGTGGGAGCGTTTATGGGTTTATGCGACTCGACCTACACGGCACAGTTCACTACCTTTAGAAATTTGGCTGGGCCAAGGATGCCCGTTAAATCCTTATCTAAAGGGTAAGATAGTGGATCTGGCCAGAGACCAGTATATTCCGAAAGACTCAAAATGTCCGCCGGATATACTTGTTTATGACGAAGATCATATAATCCTTGAAGGAGGTCTTTACCAAGAATGGTTAAGACTGTACTTTAAATGGTTATCTTGGTATTGTCGTGTTCTCCTAGACCCGAATCCTAGCTTGCAAGATGTCTTTGACCCACCGGTCGTAGAACGATCCTGGAAGGGCAGATCTGAGATCTCGTTTGAGATTGAAAGGTTTGGTTTTCTATGGAAGATTTATGATTTGGTGCGTCAAAACCCTGCTTGGGTTCCTCCCGTATTGGGGCCTGGTAGGGATCTTGCTTGTAGCAACTCTTGCCTCAATGATGACGGTAGCGTAGGTTAGCATCCTTGCTATTGATGATGTCTGGTCTATAAGACCTTAGGCAGTCCATGCGAGGCCAGATCTTCAAAGAGGGTCATCTCTGGCTAGCGCCTCAATCTCAAGATCGATTAAATGGGCAGTTTCCTATAAGAAAATAAGACATCTCGAGTTTCGAGCAGATCATGTAAACCACCCTTATAATCAGAAGCACATGCCTGAAAAGGGCCTAGAACACTCATTTTAAGCAACTCTTGCCTGAGACAGCTAAACCTGGATTGGGCTCTTTTAACCTCTCTTCTTCAAAGGAAGACTCTCCTTCCAGCTTCCCGTCAAGGTTGGATTAGCTGAACTGAGGAACCACAGCCTAGCGTTTCATTGGAATCGTTAACCTGATCCTCATCGTTGCCTTCGACCAAGGGATAGTTTTCAAATTCTCACTAAAGGTTCCTAAAGCCAAACCCGTGTAATGTAAGGTGGTCTCTGACATCAAAATCATACGTGGACATCTAAGAACGTCGATTTCAGATTAGTCAACTTGCATTGAAAGAAAAAACCGAGACAACGGACAAGAGCCTTCAAGGCAAGCCAGCCCGATCACGGTTTGACTTCCTCTTCCTCTTGGATTGCGTCAATCGCTCAAGTGAAGCCAAAAACGGAGGATTTCCTAAAGTTGGATCGCTCCGATCTCACTCACCTGTGAAAATCCGTTTAAGCTAAAAGCACCGGTTTTCTCCAACCTCTAATCCCGCTAACTCCAACGACAGGCAAAGGCCAGTCCACAAGAGAACCCCGAAACGGGAGCAAACCCCCCTTCTACCTTTCTTGCTATCCTTTCTCGCCTGCCGTTAAATGAAAGTGGATTAGAGTTCCCAATGGCTGGTGAAAGTGAAATAGGAGACCTCAAGCTGCCATACGAGATTAGAGAATAGAAAGAAGGGGCAGGCGCCCAAGCAAGAAAGGGTTCAATGAACGCTGCAGTTCACGATGCATAGTTTCCAACTAGAAAAGAAAGGCAAGAACCCTACTTTAGAGGTATAGGTTGCAAAGAGAGGTTGCTACTGAGCGCTGCCCTGGGATGGGGACAGCAGACGATAATAGAAGACGATTGTAATATCGTCTGCATCGTCTTATCGTCTGCTCAACCCTGGTAAACCCGAAAGGGCGGGTACTTGAGCTCAACGGCTTGCTGCCTTAACTCAACCGTAGGAAATCTCCTTACTCAAAGAAGTACTAGAGTTATACAGGGAATGTTACCGGTACTTGAATACTGAAATCGTGTTTCACTACTGAAAGACTGAAATTGCTAAACTCATACTTCAATCGTACTGCAACTGCAACCGCAACAGGAAAGATTCCAGATGAGCGTCATAAAGACTATACAAGAGAAATGGCAAATTAACGAAATGGATTCCAGGCTGACTCCCGCCTCGCCTATCTCTCATCAGACAATATCAGAAAAGTGACTATCTGTCCTCCTTAACTGCAGGAATGCTGACCTCTGCCCCTATCTGCCGGTCTATGACCTCTAGTCTTTCTTGCGCATATTCTAATTATTTCCTTACTACTTTAATAACGATAGTGGAATTCCGTCCTAAGGCTTTCAATAATGAATTTTTTGGCATGTTAATTAAGCGTAGTACCTCCTCGTGACCTTATTCGATCGATTTCAGAGGCATGAAGCTTAAGGAAAAGCGGCCATAGAGCCGATCTCCCCCATCAGTCAGACAGATGCGATCGTTAGAGATTCAAGATTCCCGGTTGGACCGATTCAAGCGATTGAAAGAGGAAAGACCGATTGATAGAGGTTGGACGGATGACCGTGTTACCAGATGAGCTGCTTTGCTAGACTTGTCTAAAGTGAAATGAACTCCCTAGCCTTAAAAGAGAGCCCTTTTTCGATAGTGATTTCAGGTATAGTACTATAGAGTACGATATTTGAGCTAGCAGGACGCTGGTAAGAAAATGAAAGAAGACCTCTGGCCGGGAAGGGCAAGAGAGAGTTGACCGTTTACTGTTAGCAGAAGCAGTACAGCGGGAATAGGATATTGAATGAAAGTCAATCGAAGAAGCAAGGGATGAAAGCAGACTCCTCTAATCCTATAGCTGAAGGATGAATCCCTTCTCGAGGCAGTTGACTTAAGATGAAAGCGTTCAATTCAGCTCGTTCCTCCGCCGCGCGTCACTGGTGGGGGCGCCGTTACGGAGCAACCGAGGGAGAGGATAAGTCACATGCGTATGAAGGGAAATGAGGGGGGAGAGTTTCGCGATGGAACTGTCTTGAGCCGGCGAAAGCGCTTTGGGTGGCAATAGTGAGTTGCCTTAGTTGAGTCTTCATGACGGAGGAGACTAAAAGGACTCATTGGCATTGGAAAAAATCCATGTTTCATTGGTAAAGACTTAGGTTCTGTCATGCCTCGCTAGGAATGTGACTTATAGTAGTACCCAATTTTGAGTCCGATCGCTTGTTATCACTTGTATAAGGATGCTGACATTCCTATTGTTCCCGATCCTATTTCGACTCTCGAAAGAGAGGAACTGTAGGACTGGTCTAATCTAAGTTGCTCCCTCGCATCCATTACCATGCTCGAGAGACCTTTGCTCTTCTCCTTCCTAACGGCATAAGATAAATGAAATTGGCATAAAAGCAAAGAAAGAATTTGAAGAAAAGAGTCCGCTCGTGTTGTGTACTATAAGAAAGTGTTTTTACCCCAAGCCAAGGAAATCGGTAGAACCGGGGCCTTGAACTAAACCAGCCTCACTTGAGCAAGGAATGACTGACTTAGGAGCTCACCTTCATACCCAGCTTGATCAGGAGGGGACCGGCTTTTTATGCGAGACTGCCTTGTGTCGGATAATGAACCGGTACCCTGTAGTAGACCTCCGGCCTCGGAGATAGACCCATTATAGGACTAAGACAAATAAGGCATATTCGGTGCCCCAACTATATAGTTATTCCAGACCCTGCTTGCTAGGAGAGGAATGACTTGACTATATTTATGCCTTTAGGTTTAGGCAGGAAGAGCGCCCTGCCTCTATCGATCCATAACTCCTGTAGGCGAGGGAGGAACTGGGACCAGTAACTCTATTGTTGAAGGAATGCCCGATCCAGATAACTGGGACGGTGTCCTCACGAATGCCAAACTTCGGAGCTAAGCTCAGCTTGGAGCAGGATTTCACACTCGACGAAAGGGAAAGAGAAAATTATTCAACTACCAGCGCATTAAGGAAGATCATGGGGAGTCATAAAGGGAAGCAGTTATATCTCCTAGCTTGGGGGAAAGCCCCATTCGCTTAGCTACAGGAGCTAATAGCAAGAGAGGGCTACTTCTAATGGCTTCTAACGCAGTCTATCTTGATCTAACCCTACCAGTAGGAGGAAAGAAAGAACTACCTCATCCATTCTATTCTTATCTTTCTTTATCTAACCTAACCTTCAAGAAGCCTTTTGGAAGACCTTAGAGAACCGCAAGTGAGGTAAGGAAGTTCATGGTCAATCCTACTGGTAAGATATTATCTCTCCGGGTTCCAAACCTTTCTTCTTATTAGTATTAGTAAGATAGGTGCTTAACGCCCTCGTGTGCTAGTCCGAATAAAGAGTCTATTTTCCGATGGCATTGTCACTTAGGACATCCATCGTTTTCGTCTTCTATAACCTTCCAGTCAGTCCTAACCATAGGATCTATCTCTTATCCTTGCTTGGCTTCCTACTACCTACTGGGATAGGAACTACTCGGATAGGAAGAGTTCAAAGTAAGCTAATTGGATCTCTCTCCTCCACTCTGGGCTAGCAGACAGACTGGTTTAGTGGGATACTTAAACATCCAGAAAGTCCCGTAGTAAGATCGAGCTATGAAACCGCGTATTTTTCACCTAAAGACAGATTCCGACCGGTGACTGACAGAAAAAGGAGATTGTTGCAACAATCCTTAGAAAAGCCTATATGTGACATCAGGAGAGACTTGAGAGGCCTCTCTTCCCATATATCTGACTGGCAAAGGGAATAGAGCAACCATCTAATCCATTCCTTTCTTTCCTTGCTTAGCTTACGGGCTTGAAGAGGTTATTGCCTGTACCATTAGCCTACGATTGTTGGCATATTAGACTAAGGGCTATAACTAGCTAGCTTAGCGGGACTAGCTTGAATGGATTGCCTTTCATAGCTTACTAATAGATACTAGTAGGAACTACAAACAGCTATCAAGACCGGATCAACTAGATGTTCTATGCTTTCAGATCAAATCATCCATTGGTAGCCCAACAACGCGGACGAAGTTCCGATACCACTAGCCGTCCCATCTTGCCCTAGGAGCACCACATAATTGAGAAAGAATGTTTTCAAGTTTCGTGAGGCTAATCAGGCAGATAATTCGAACATGAAAATCACATTGGCGCATTAGCGGCCGGGAATGAGTACCTATCCCTTACGGGAAGATTTAGAACTTCGTCCGGGGTATACGGGTCTACCAGCTACAACCATGAAGCTGGGGTCATCGTGTTAGAAGGTCTTCTTCCAAGGTGGCAAAGATGAAGCTTGACTCGGGTAGGGACTGCTAAGTCCGCTACTTTGGAAACCTCCAGAGGTGCCGAAGGATCTTCCAACAAAGTGTTCGCTATATCTTCCTCCAAAACAAAACCTCTATTGCTTCAAAAGGGTGGTCTTTTCCATAAGGTAGGAGATGAGGTTCCGGGTATACTTCCTAGCGTTGGGAACGCAGGAGGTGCAAGATTTTGCTGATGCAGGGTCAGAGGATTCCTCATTTTGACTATCTTCGCTTGCATCAGAAACATCACCAGCTCCTTGATGTCTTTCAATATGCTCAGTCCGTTTAAATGAAATTGTCCAAACTCGATTGAATGGCATTGAGGCTATTCTGTAGATCCTTCAGGTACTTTGGCAGATTACCAAGGTTAGTACAGATATGGATAAGAGTTAGGTTAGTCCAGTTCAGCTGCTTGTGCAATACCGAAGGTGAAACATCTGAAGGTGAGTGAACTGGATTAGCCACAGACTCTCCATTTACTGTAATTTCCTCGAACGGTGCCATCTCTCTTACAGAGATCTACTTGACTTTTTGATCTCGGAACTGGTGAAGAGTTGCTATTCTTCTTTTTTGACCATGTAGTCAATTCATTACTCCTGGTTTTCGCTTTTCTTCAGGACATTTCGCACGAGTGGAAGTACCCGATTTTACACACTCGAATAAGCTAGAGGTAAGCTGCTCTAACTTAACAATTGAATATTCAATCTTTATTCACTAAGTCTTCCACAGAAGTCATTTTTCTTTGAGTGGGTGTGCTAGAGAAGGCTTGTGAAGAAGTAGGATCTCTGTCTTCTCGTCTTCTCATTCTCATCATCGAAATGGATCTTCTATTTGTAGAATAGGTAACTGGAGGATGAGGTTCACCAGAGGATAGAAATTTTTGTCCTCTAAAGGAAAGAGAAACCTTGGAATTGTCTTCCCAAAAGCCCTAAACAATAGGGTTTCATCAGAGAATGATTCATCATAAAAGGAGTCGGAACCAGAAGACGTCTTAACACGAATCTTTGGGAAAGTGGACACAGCAGACCAAGCCCCAAAAGAGGTTGCCGAGCTCAAAGGCGCTCCCCCAGAGATGGAAGATGGAGGGCAAGCCACTGGCTTAGCTATAGCAGGAAGTACTGGACTTGGTAGCAGTCCTTTTAGATGACTTAGCTATACGAGGGTCAGATCTGAACGATCAAAGTGTCATTTTCCCGGGAATTTGAATTGAACTTCCTTTTTCCCTCATAAACAGGTCCGCGAAAGTCGCACAGTTCCGTTTTCCCGGGGATTGCCATTTTCATTTCACTCCTTTTGGTAAGGCAAGGCTGCGAGTGAAGTAGATGAATGTAGCTAGTATAGTCTATTAGACGATATGAAAGTATTCTAGATTTGAGTACCGTCGGGTAGAAACTAGTATAGTGGGGGCTTAGGGTTTCGAGTTAGAACCTCTAGTCTCGCCACAAGCTGTGGTATAATCTAATCTGTCTATACCTCACTCGGTTCAGGAAGTATCCCCCACTGACTGCCGGCACTCAACTAAGGGACTTCGGGCCTGAAGAAACTAAAGACTGTTTACTGACGGGACGAGAGGGAACCGAAGGTTGGCTTTCGAGTATTCACCTCCTTCCCTTGTCAGGCCTTTTCGTCGAGAGAGTCCGGTGTTATTCGAGTTCCTGCTGTAAGCCTAAGCCTAATAAGGTTCTTTATTCCTCTTCATTTTCCCTCAAATCTCGTGATCCTAACCCTCCCTTATTCCAACGAGTTCAGTCAAGCGAGCCCTTAAAAGATAGTCATCCTTACTTCTCTGCTGCTAGGAAGGACCTAAGAAGCCAGTACATAGAAAGGGAAGCACTTCAAGCAGAGGTAGATTAGAGTGGGTACAGCCAGATCCTCGCTCAACGGTCAATCGCTTTAAAAGCGCTGATGAAGGGGGTCCGAAAAAGGCACCGCAAAGCCCTTCTTTTCGATACCGAACTAAAGTAAGGAAAGCAAGAGCAAGAATAAGTCCGCAATTACTCGCATAAGTCAATTAACTGAATACAGATAGGACATACTCCGAACTCTTAAGAAAGGAAGAACTAGCCATACTAGTACCAGTACCTAATCAGTCAGTAGCAAGTAGTAAGCCAGTAGAAGCTTCCTTGCATCAGAATTTCATCCGTCAATTAGTTTTGGATGACCATTCTGTCCTGGCTTTCATTCAATCTGATACGATGCTCATCTTCCAGCCATCGAATCCTAGCCGTCTGTCCGAAATAGGCAGTATAGCCAGCCACTTACGCAATAGGGTCTAATAGAAAAAGGCTGTTCCGAGCAAGCTAACCGGCCATAGACAGCCCACAGTTCCAGTCCTATAGTAAGCCAGTCTCACCCCTACTAAGTCAAAGGCAACTAAGTATCAGTCAACTATCTAAAAGATGTTTGAAGTCTTTCTCCCTTTCAAGCTTTCTCGAGTCACCCTAACGTAACGGCTCACAGCCCTTCGCTTCATCTTCTTAGCCGAGTGCTTCGCTTCCCCTTTTATTCCCCTCGTTTGGGCTAATGACAAGACTCTATTTAACTAAACGTAATCCAAAAGGTTCTGTTTCTTAGTATTGAAGAGAACAAGGATTGATCCTAGAAATGATACTAGGCTTGAAACTACAGCCCTTCCCAGCTCTTCGAAGGGTGAAATCTCGACTTTAACATCCTTCGCGCCTTGACATCCTAAAGCAATGGCTAAGGGAAGTCCTGAATAAGGAGTATGTAATTTCGTTGAGTTCCTTCCATTGATAGAAAGAGTACTTTTCTTTGTTCTATCGGCCAATTCATGCTGGCAGTTCCTTTCAATCCATCTTTGTTCTTAGTGACATTCTACTTGACTCTAATAGAATAGATCCGTAGGCATAGGTCTGTTCCTTGGTGATAGCTGCTGGTATGCAAATAAGAGAAGGTCCAAAAGAATGAGAAATCAGCAGTGACCAGATGAAAGAGAGAAATATAACAAATGTGCTGTAGGGAGCACTTAAATCACACGAAGGTTAGCACGGCCGGGCAGTCAGTTTAGCGTTAGCGATGTCGAAGACGGACTCTTTGCACCAAGTCAATGCCAACCGCTCTTTGAGGTTGTTTCTGTGGCTTTCCTTCAAGGCTCTTAGGCGAAGGAATAGAATAAGGCTCTACCTTCGTTCTAGTCTTGAGGGCGGTTGCCCCTTTCAAGCCTGCAAACGGAGGAAAAGCCCTACACTGAAGAAAGAGTACAAGAATAAAGAGAAGATGAATGCAAGAGATAGAAAGGCCTGCTGACCCTATCCTTCTTCCATACCATACTCACCGCGAGTCCATTGTGCTTACGAACGAGTGGAGCGTCTTCAATGCGAGTTGTGCGTGGAATGTCGCCTAAACAGTTTCATAGTGGCGTTTGTTGTTTTCGAGTTCCCCTGCCTTCGGAAAGTATACTCCTAATGGTACCTTAGTACGCCATAGGCGTCTGAAGGGGGAGTGTAGTGAAGGCACTCTCTTGGAAGAAGCCCGCCAGCTTACTATACTAAGGGAAGAGGGTGTTATTTAACAGTGGTAGGGGAAGTCGTCCCGAAGCGCAACCAGACTCTTGTTCTTCCTCTTCAGCGGCCAAAGCATTAATAAGTTGTTTTATATTCGTTTTTAGTTGACTTCCTTTACGCCCGCGCAGCGGGGATATGGGGGTAAACAGGGGGGCAGACAAAGCAAGAGGGGGTAAGTCCGCTAAGTCCAGCTAGTCCAGCCAAGCAAGTCTAAGCAATTCTGCAGTAACTTCACTTGCTCCAAAGTGACATATAAAATAGTAATAGAATGGATCCCAAATAGCTTTTGACAGCAGACGATTTGTACCATCGAGATAATACCAAACGATTTCCCACTACCAGACGATTTGGTATTGAGATGGGGTACCAATGTCTGATCCCAAGGAATGTCGCGTTTTAGGTTGCTGTCGCGTCTGGGATTGTAGATTGAAATAGATTCGCCTTTCGAGTTGTTTTCGCGTCTGGGGTTGTTCCTCTCTTTAGGCCTTCAGCGGACGATTTTCCTTTTTAAGGAAGAAGGGGAAGTTCAAGAAGAAGCTGCTTGAGAATCAGCTGTGAGGGAATGCCCTCTTGTTCACGAATGCCCTGTTGGAGGAATATCTACTGTTCTTGCCTTGCCTTGTTAGGCTGTTTTCGACGGGTCGGTCTTGATGCCGAGAAGGAGCTCTTTGACACATGAATCCATAGTAAAGAATCGGACAAGGAATGCGCTCTTACTGCTGCCATTAAGCCAATGAAATAGTTTTTGTACGAGTAAAGGGGTACGCACGGTTTAAGCTTTCCTTGCCTTGTCCAATAAGCTGTTTGCAGGATAAGGCGAGACAGATAGAGATATCTCATTAAGAGAGGACGGGACTGCTTCTTCGTGACTGGGACTGTACATGGATTCTAAACCTTGGGCATTCAAACTTGAAGCGAAGCAAGCGGGTGGCATGTGTAACCCGTTATAAGAGTAAGGGTCGTAGCGAGAGGACTAGTAAAGTCAAGCCTTACCTTACTCTTGCAATTTCGTGTCCATGTCTGCTTTCTTGTTCTCAGATGCTACATAACGGCTCTTTAACGCATCCCCTATACGCTGCGGAATAACCCCTCTTAGTACGAATCCCCTGCTAGTATGCCTCCCTTTCGTACCGATCGTCACTGTCTTTCCTTGATTACTCGGATCAATGAGACAAGGAGTTACTCAGAGCTGTAGTTAGGGCCTTTGCCAAAGGAATGGGACCCCTTCTAAGCGAGTAAATCCCAGTAGAGAGAGGAGGATCCGCCCTAAGGGTTAAATATCCTTTAATGGGATTGGATTGGCTGCTTCCAGCTAGAAGCACATCAGGAGGGCATCGAAAGTTTATCAAGCACTGCACCGGATTTTCCTTAATCCGAGTAGGCTGCACATGAATAGGCTCTTAGATGCGGCATTATCGCCATTGATGGAGAATAAGCGCTCTTGGAGGATATATAAACCATGAAAAGAGGGGAATACTACATATAAGATATAGTTAATGTACGAGCAGGAGAGAGTCAAAAGGCAGAAGAGGAATCGGTTGTGCTAGAATTAGATCTAACCGTATCCGGTCTTTCGAAAGAGAGTAAGCTCTTTTGTGAGAGTTCGGAAGAAAGATTTGCTAACTGTGAAATCATCTGCCCTGCTGTAAGAAAGGTAACTGCTTTCGTAGCAGCAGTAGCCGGTGTAAGCAATTGAATCATCATAAGAGTGAAGTTAGCAGGGCTAGGGCTGTCATCCCTTCCCTTGGATGGCCTAGCTGTTGGAAAAAGAAGAGCTGTGAACGTAGGAACTGTTGGCAATAACCGTTGGTAGAGTTCTTGTTTCCGGTGTAGATGTTATCAACTCGGTAAGGCGAAGAACAACCAAAATTCCCGAGAAAATGAAAGATTTCGATTTCTTAATGAAATCGGATTGATGGACAGAGAATGGCATTTTTGCCATAGAAGAAGCTCCTGGTGGTTCAGTCAGGTAATCAGTAACCGTTGCTACCCTTGCTCGAGTTTGGGTAATTGTGAAATCATCCACTGCTCTCGTAACCCTTGCTTGGCTCTCTCCTGTTGATTATGCCTAATCTGATGGAGGAAGAACCGCGCTTAGAAATGTGAACGTAACCTTCGCTATTTCATCTCCGGCTATTGAGCCAAGTGGAAGAACTGATTGCACAATTGAAAGAATAGGCTCTGGTACTAATGACTTAACTGTTGATGGAAGGAACTGAACTTCAAGCTGGGGAAGGAAAGGAACTGATTGACCATTAGTAAGGGCAGGAGTAGGCGGGATAACGGCTGTTGTTGTCGGAATAACTGCTGTTTAGCGGGATAAACAAAGCAAAGCCCCACCGATTCCCTTTCCTGACGCAGTCAATTGCACATAAATAGGAAGAGAAAGATCTGGGCCCTACGAGCAGGCATGCCATGCATAGTAGACTAAGAGAATAGGACGCATAACAAGAAGTGAGGGAAGCTAGAGCAAGCTTAAGCACAGAAGGAGCTGTCCTGGTCCTGTTAGTACAAATAGGCTGTTTGTGCCTTTTTCCTGTGAGGGAGATTGATTTTAACAGGTTTGATTTCGAGATGGGAATCATACTATGTAAGGCAAGGAAGGTTCTTTATCATTTAGTCTTCTTGGCGAGAGGGATTTCTTGCTAACGGTTTTCTCCCGAAATGCCCGGATTGCACTAGTCTCAGGGACATGCCCAGAAGAGGCTGTTTTCGCACATTAATCACTAGTAGAAGAGGATGGCATTGAATCTGCTGTTCTTGTTCGAGAATCCGCAGCACATGAATATGAGTAAAAGGAACTGATTGACCAAGGTCTTATAGAAGGAGCTGCTTGAGATGGAAGTCCGCTAGTAAGAGGATTAGCTTCTAGAGTTGTGATTGCGCTTTCTCCCCATAGAACGCGGGGTAGTCGCTCTAAAGGGGAAGCTTGATGGCAGTGTGGCGGGAGGAATGAACACATTGGTTGGCCCTAGCGCTACGGAGGAGGCTCCCGTATTCTGTTGTACTACGGGTTCTGGTCTGGTCATAAATCTCTCCATCAGGCTGCTGAGCTTGTTGACTAATCAGCACCGGAAGTTCTCGTTCAGTATGAAGTTGAATGCAAGCCTATGTCCATCTCGTGTAGTTGAAGAGGGAAACCAATCAAATTGAGGTTGAATATCCAGTTCGAATCATAACTTCCATTTTATTAGCTAAATTCTGCAACAACAAAGCAAATATTCCTACCATGATGATCGTACCAGTTGCGCAGAAGAAGAATTCTGGTTCAAATAGGAATAAGAGTCGGTGGAATTCAAAATAATAATCTGTGGCTAGCTCTCCTCATGTTCAATCAGTTGCAAGTAGACATCAGCTCCGTGATTACCCGGTCCAGTAGGACGCCTTTGGGGCGGAACCTTTGCCTCAACCTTGCATTCCTCATGAGCATGAGTGTTAGCGCGCTAATGCCTATTTAGCTGTGCTGTTTGCTTCTCCTCTTTCCACTTCCCATTCCCTTCCTCGCTAGCTGTAGTTGCCCTCAACAACAACCCTTAGGAGTTTTCTCCCTAAGAGCGACTTCTTACTCTTTCCTTTCAATCGTAATATGTTTTGTTTGATACCTGTATCTTTTCTTATCTTAGATGAGTGACTCTGGAGTTTAGCCTTATAGTGAATGCCTGAGAAGGGAGGCTCTCGTGCTTCACTGGATAGAAGCACCAGTCTACCGCTTTCAATGCAGCGAGACTTCGCCGATTGAGAATATACTTTGAATAGATAGTAACAAGAAGGCATTTTGACTCTATTCCTAGTGGGCTTGGAAGGAAGCAGAATATCCTTCGGTTTACCATATGGTTAGTGGGCGGTGTAGGTTAATTTACAGTTCCAGGGTATAGGAATCATCTTAAACAGAAGCAAAGTCCCTATTAATTTCCTGGGGGTAGTAAGTAGGCTGAAAAAAGCCATTAAAGGAGGGGAAGTGGGTATAGAACTAGAATCAAGAGAAGGTGGTTTTACCACTTCGTTCAGTTAAGTTAACAGGTCTAGCTCAAATCTATAAGCCTAATTGGCCTTGTCCCACGGGATTCAACAACTCTATCTACAGCACTAAGAAATGGCTCACCGTCACAAGAGCTATGTGAAGTCTCACTGGTTAACTTCCTGGTTTTCGAGATGGGTATATATATATATATATAATGGTATCTCAATTCACTTATTGTTAAGCATACCGGCGTCTGCACGGGAGCAGATTTGCCGATGGATGGAAGGCTGCTGCTTTGTCTGCCATCGAGTTATCGGTTTCATAATAGCATTTCTCTTTTGCAGGTCATTCAATATCTGGTTCGAAAGGACCAGGGAGGGCGAATCGAGTCTCAAATGGGCATCTGATACATGGGGGTTCCACCACTCTTCCTTCTGGGTGACTGACAAATGTTCCCTCATTCGACTCACCATCTCTTTCATCTTTGGTCTTCGCTCAGGGAGGTCTTCCTTTTCCCAAGCACACACTAAGAGCACAGCTTGGTCCCAACAATCAATCTTTAGGAAGAAAGCATCGACATTGCGTGGTGTATGACGCTCGCCGAGCGGGAGAGAAAGTGAGAGAGAGTGCATAGTGCTGATAGCGAATAAAAGGCCGTTGAGCGTGTTGGATATAGGTTAGGAATTGCACCACTGCGTCCTTTTCCTTCTCCAGAGAAGGAGTCCTTTGGCTCAAAAGCATCCTCACACGCTGTGTCATCTGCTAAGGGAAGAGTGAGGCTAGAGTCATATAGTAAGAAAGAACACGCCTGCTTTTATTCTTGTGCTTGCTTGTGCCCCCTTTTTTGGCGCTTGCCTGGATCGCTATCTTACTAGCAGTAGTGCTGTTTTCTATTGGAGCTTCCCCTATGAGCATAATGATTCGAATCGGGCTTTGTTGTATAATTCTTTGCCGAAAGAGGTCTCCGCCGACCCAACGACTTTCCGATGTGATTGACAAGCAGCGGGGCATGGAACGGAGTTTAATTCATCGCGACAGGAGTTCACCAAGTCTAAGAATGGGCCGGTCATCCAACGAGAACGGGTAAATCAGGCCCTTTTGATTAACTTGCAGCTAAGGCCCACTTTCACCTTAAAGATCAAGGTCTGTGAATGAAATGTCCTCTACTCGGTAGTAGTAGGAACAAGATGTAACTGATTCATCCGTGCCAACGAGAAGAGAAGGGGGGCTTCACCTGATCACTCTGAATCCGCTGATCAGGAAGAGAGAAAGGAATAGGTTTTCTCTTTAGATAAAGCGGAAGCTCGTTCCTGGCCTCTTTGGCAGTAGCAAATCTGAATTCGTAACCCGCCAATCTATTTTTGGGCAGGAGTCGTCAGATCTTGCCCAGGCAAAGGAGCGATCGACACTCGCTCGCAAGTTTTAAGCGCAAGGACAAGTTGATTCAGAAAGGGGAACAGGAGTAGCCTAGCCTGGTTCTTCTTTGTTTTCCTGAGCGGTATGGTACGGCACGTGGGAAATCACGATCAGAGAGAAGTAACGAGACGATAAATCCGCAGGAAATAACGAAGTACAAGCGTGAATTATCTATCTATCTCTTTCCTTGTTGCGGCCGCTCGCCCTACATCAGTGCCAAAGGCTTGCGACTTGTCTGGATCCAGAGGTGGAAGAAGGACCTCCATCATCTTTGTACCCGGATCCTATTCCTATCCACAGCTAGTAACTGAGGGTTGCCTGGTTGCCCTCACCTGCCAAATACCTGCTTCGGGGGATACCAACTAATAACTAATAGCGGGATTTCAACTAATGGTAAGAGTAAACACCTCTATAATCTACGGATCTGAGGACCTAGCCCTTAAAATGGGAGTGAAACGTTGCGCTCACTAACGCTTATTAATAGGGCTACGCTCGCTACAATCCTCTTATCTTAACAGGGGCTGAAAGAATGCAAAAAGAACTGGGCAGTAGCGCCTTTCCCTCGCTCTGATCAGGAAGCCATGTTAGAAAACACATGTATCCAACGGTGGCAGTTGAACTGAAATGAGGAAGGCCGAAGCCGGCTCACTTCATTCCTCATAGAGGAGAAAGAGGAAGAACTCTAACTCTTCTCTTTACACTTTGTCCTATAAGCCCGGGACTAGCAACCAATAGGAGAAGAGGACCCTAGCAACAATAGCAAGAGCAGCCCTGCCTGCGAGTAGAAGAACAAGGATACTAGCAGCCGTAGAAGGAGCAGGGTACATTTCCAAGAGGACCCTTCCTTGCTGAGGATGACACGATGGCACTCCTTAACTCACAGAAGACGTAACGAAAAGAACCTGAGGGCAACTCCCCCGATTAGCTATCTATTTTCACCTAGACATAGCTAAACTTCGATTCCTTGGCCACTTAGATAGAACTCTCTTTTTATTTACAATGAGGACATAGATGCCATGCAGTAACCAGAAAAGAATCCAATTCCTGAGCCCACCCCGGGAGTCAGAAAGGAGAGAGAGGATTAGATACTATACCCGTGAAGGAGGGAGAAACGGCACTCACCTACCCTCTGACAAAGACCGAAAGAACTCAAAAGAAAAAGGAAACCAATACTTAACAAGAATTGGAGGGGATAACAAAGATTGCCAACTCAAAATACAGGAAGAAAAAGACTGGTTTCGCTATTCGTTATTTACACTGGGGACTTAGTAAGACAGCGAGAAAAATCACAGAAAGAGATCTCCTCCACTTTCTTTAAAACAGGTATGGATTCCGCTTTGATTCTCTAAAGCAGGGAATGACTACTTGATTAATGCAGGTAGTGAGGCCATCTTCTCTATTGCAGGTATTTCTTCTGGTTGAACTCCAATTAGCGGAATCTGAATCTACTCTAACTACGCCCTAGTAAGAAGAATAGGAGGAATCAGACTAGTAGTAAGAAGAATAGATAGAGGGCTCTTGCCCAGATACAACTCCTGACTCACAGCATTCGGGCGAACACACGGGCTCAACTCAGTACTATCCTATTAAGACGCAACGATACGATTAGATACCTGTTCGAGAACAGATAGAAGGATGAAAATCAATCCGGACTCGTGGATTCCAATCAATCCCCTGACTCTTTTGTCTGAAAAGAACTCCGGACTGTTGGATGAAAATCAGTCCTTATTGTTGGATGAGAAAATCAGTTAACCGAGTCGCTCGAGTGAGGTGCATCTTCCTCTTTCTCCTCTTCAGCCCGCCGCCGATTCATTGATCAAATAGGGCCTTCCCCGCTCCATAACATAAGATAAGACGAGCTTCATTGTTTACTCGCGCTTCGTCTTTCTGTGATGATTCCATAAACGATAATAATCACCTGCGGTAGGATTGGCATCAAGTACGGTAGGCTTGATTAGGTAACCATAGCACTGCTATTCCTATTCCATTACGGCGAGATAGGGGTATATCTCCTGAGGGATTAGCCTAGCCAGCAGGTCTCTTCTCTGTCATGTCTCAGCTCCGGTCGCGTCCTCATTCCTGTGAATGCAATAAACCCCTTTATAACGAACGAGCAAGAAAGGCATTGGCATCAGATTGAGTGGCTAGGTCAAGGAGCGGAAAAGCCCCCGGAGGAGACCCCGTAGGGGTCCTCACTACTGCCTTAAAGCCTTTCCCGGAAGTCCCTCCTTGCCTGGTTTGTTTAAAGGCTTTTGCTCGACGCAATAATCAAAAAGTCAAAAAAGCATTAAGTAAGAAAGAAAAAATCGTGAATCAAAAAGCGGGAAACTGATACTCACCAAAACAAAGCGTCTACTCTGCTCTGGCTTCTTCTCTTCCTTTACTTTAGGAATAGAAAGATCTGCGTATCCAAAGGAATAGATTGAAGAAGCCTTCATAAAGTAGGGCGTTAAATTCTTCCTAAATGCTAAATGGAGGAAGAAAGGGAGCTCTTTTTACCTAAAGATAGTACACCTCCCCACGGATAGCTAGATCTGGCATTCATCTTTATCATACTGACTATCTTCTTTACACATAACCTCTGCTGGAAAGGCTATGAGGGGTCTACCCAGCCGTTACCTTCCTTTAAGAAAGTTCCTCGCATACTATACTAATTTCTTTCATTTCTTCTCGGTCTTTGCAGTCTAGAGGGGTACTTATCCCTTCCCGACAGATTAGTAAATTACTGAATGTTCCAATGGTTGATGGTTTTGGGTGCAACTATTCCAAGAGAAAAGGGCAATGAAAATGTTCTAATAAGCTGCTTTCTTTTACACCTTGTGGAAGCATTATTCAAAGACAGTACCCCGAGCCGAGTCTTACCCCCCTATACTGATCAAGCTAAGCTAAGTAAGCTAAGTTCCGAGGTCTTGCATTTAAAGGGAGAAAAGCAAAAGCAAGTTCTCATTTCAAGCGAGGAAAGAATGACTCGAAAGTTCAAGAGAGGGAAGTTGAGTTGACTTCTTTTAACAGCTTTCCAGTCTCGTAGTACAAGACTTTAGATTCTATTTTGGGATATGTCTTTCAGTTAAGGATCTTCCTGAGAAACGGAGGCGAAGCGGATGTACACCTAATTTCACAGCTGAATGCCGCAAGCCAATTCTCCCCCCCTATAACTATATTAGTTAGACTTGACTTTATGCGTTCCCCTGGTCAAGAGCAAGTCTGATCCAATTGATGTCAGTGACTTTATTAGCGGAAAATTTCTTTCATTGAAAAAGCCCTATATAGTCAGGGGAAACTGCAGGAATTCTACTTTTGATGTAAGGTTTATTAGCTAAAAAGCTTTCATCGAAAAAGAAGGTCTTTATGAAAGTATTCGACTAGAAGTAGCTCTATTGAAAGAAGGAAAATCGGAATCGGTTAATATAAATAGGCTGGACAAGCGCTTTCAGTCCTTTCGCTTTCCCTTTCTATCTCTCTAGATGGCGGGCCTTACTAATAGAAAGGTCAAATTGATCGCGTCATGTAGGAAGAAGAAGGTTCTAAATGAACTTAATAGTCTTTATTAGTCCGTCCCTTACTCCATTCCTTACTCATTTCCATTTCCCCCCTATTTGAATAAGGCTCTTTCATCCACAGATTCCATTGATTACGTATTGATGTTACCGTAGTTGGGTTCCGATCTGTCCTTGCTTTCAAGCTTGCTCTCCAGGTGGGTAAGGATATGCTCAACTATTCTCTCTATGCCCTAAGCGTTTAGATGGCCTTACTAAAAGAGATTTCCTCTCTTTCTCTCTTGAACTTGAAGGCGGGCTTAGGCCCCCTTATATAGTAAGCCTATTCGCTTCGCTGCTCTATCCCGACATTCACTTTCTTGAGAAGTAGTTGAGACAAGAATTCAAGGAAAAAATGGCGTCTTTGACTTGGAAGGATTTGGACAGAATAAGGAAAGTCTGACGTGAGTGGAGTTATACGCACTAGTTCTACTTTGAAGATTGAACCGCTATCTTTTCCTATCTATCTTTAGTCACTCAATTGAGTAAGAAGTCAGATAATTTCGGAAAGAGACTTCTTTTTTGACTATTTGTCTTTTTCTAATTGACTTTCTGTACTTTAGTGCGGAAAGGAAGAGCTTGGAAACCTATATCTATATAGTCATCTCGGAGGGGGACCCTTTAACCTCTTAGTTAGACCTTCCTCCCTCAAAGAGCAAGTGGCTAAGAGCAAAGAGCTAACCGCTAACAGCTAGCAGCAGGACTAAGAGAGCAGATAATATATAGCTTAGGGAAGGTAACTCAGACATAATAGTTGATTTCACTTATAAGGAAGACCGCGTGGCGGGATCGCCCCAAATCAATAAGGCAGAAAATGCTTTCTATACTGTCTATCCGCTCTCAATCTCTCATCCCTGGATTCCTTGCCAACCAGAATTCATTCACCTTCTTTTTCAGGCAGGAGAAGGGCACAGAAGAGTTCATGTAGTGGGGCAGGGAATGAAGCAGAGGAAAAGAAGTTTTTTCGAGACGATCTCCTTGTCTCGATGCACCGGCATAGAGGGAAACCTCTTCTGCCTTTTGTCTAGGAATCGATTGATCTTAACGAAAAACGGCTTTTGATCGGTCTCTGAAAAGCGTGATGTGGCTTAAAAGCCCCCCGTCCATCCCAGCTAACCCAAGTATTGGAGGGAGAACCCTAGGCTAATGGGATTGAGGGAATTGGGGAACCATAACCACCTGGAAAAAGATGAGTAACCTGCTATTTTTTTCATTTTCCAAATGTGATGATTTACCCGTGACTGAGTGAAACCATAGTAAGTACAACGAGGGTGATCAAAATGTCAATTCGGAGAGAGGAAGATCGACTAGCCAACCAAAGTGGAGGACCTCCTTGAGATGGTTTTACCACTTATAGGAATGTTCTTCAATAGCGCATCAAATGCGTGCAATAAAGCAGAGCTAGAAGGAATGAATTCTTGTCAAAAGAATGAAGCTGGAAAAATACGACAGAGCAAGAGCGTACCTAAGCGCGCACTGCAGTTTCCTGCTTTGTTTGGAGGGCTGTGGGAATGGAATAGCCATACCCATTTTCTGATTGGAACATTTTTCGCCATAGCTATGTGAAGCTATACGACTCAGCTCTATTCTCTTAAAAAAGGCTTTTCCTTCGCTATTTCCTCTCCCGCATTCGTTCTTTTCCAGAAAGATAGGGTAGTGTACCCCCCTCCCACCACTGTTTTCACCCTGCTCGATCGCCGAAAGGCCTTGGTACTTGTCTGGCGTTCACGCGTACAAAAATGCCTTCTTGCAAGAAGCATATTCATCTCGATCTGCAACTATAGAAGGATCTTGAATTGGCTGTACCCCCACCAGAAAGTGGGTAGTGCCTTTCCCACTCGGTCTTGATATGCGAATCTGAAATCTGAACGAAGGACTGACTCGAACAGATCACAGGCCCCTGAGCTCCAAAGGAATCAGACTTTGACTTGAATAGTGAAAGAAAGAAGTATAGCACAATGAGTGACTGCACTAGGACTATAACTACATGACTGACTACACTAATAGAAGTAGAGCGCTATGACTGACTACGCTAGTGAGGTATAGAGCGGTGACTGACTGCACTAGTGAAGTATAGAGCAGTATAGCACGGTATAAAGCCGTATAGCGCACTGACTAACTACACTACTAGAGTATAGCACGTAGACTGACTGACTACACTACTAGTTACCCATTATTCAATTCACCCAGAAGGAACCGGGGAAGGAGGGCGGTCCGATCAATTTCTATCAAATTGAGAGCATACCACGGGGGTTTACTAAGCGAAGGGCCGAATCCTGTGTTTTAAGAGGAGTAGCCACTTGGCTTTTCCGAAGGTTAACTTCCTTTGATTGAAAACCAAACCTTGGTCTCGTCCATTACCATTAGTAGCGGGAGAACGAATCCCGGTTCGGAACTAAATAATCCAGTAAAAACGGAATCAGAGGATTATCCTATTGATTTTGAACCAACCTCACCTCGCATAGATCACGCCGACCTACCCACCCCGTGTGTGTGGGTGCCCAGTTCATCTCCCCTTTTTTAAACTTCCCCGCTAAAGAACTTCTTTTACGGATTTTCCTTCTCCAAGCTTCCCGACAGGCCTCGATCTCAGTTCAATCCTTTATTTATTGCGTTGGATCGTCGATCCATGCTGTGAAATGGTGCGCAATGATCAAAAGGTCCGTGCTGAAAATCTAATCCTTTGCACGGATTGACTACTCGTCGGGCCGGTTCCAGCCTTCCTCCTTTCTGATCGTAGGCGTGGTGAGGAAGTGGTGTCTCGCTATGGCTAGCTTGTTTGTTTCGGAGCGCGCTATAGCTTTGCTTGCTTGCTGCTCTGCTCTCTTCGCGCTATACTTTCAATCAATGTTTGCTTTCTTGCTCACTTATTGAATTTTCCATAGCATGTAAATCTTCCTACCCGCGAAGCGAAATTGATTGCTTCACTTCACGTGAAAGAGGGGTTCTTAGCCAACGGGGACCGGCCGCGCAGGCTCATTGGGCGCTGGTTCCTCAAACCGCTAGTGCACTTGAAGCGAAGCGCAAAAAGTCTCTTTGAAGGAACTATTCCAAATGTGGTGCATATTAGGTCAATCAGTTGACTTCCTTACACTTGAGTTCTAGCTTTCTGTTGGATTGCTTTGGATGCTTCCTGCTTGAAGGAAAGTAAGCACTATTCCCCCCTATCACAATAAGGCGGACTCGAAAAATCGATCTTTGAATCAAATGGCACGCAGACTCATTCTTCTATGTTCTTCCTCCCAGAAGCAAGAGGAGCATGTCTTGCAGATGAGGCTGGGGAAGTTTCCACTAAAGTTTCACTACTACACCCTCGAGAAAGTGAAATCTCTGACTTATTAAGCCGAAAGAAAGCCCCGTTCAGCGAGACTGAGAGAAAGGAGGCCATCTTCTCTATGCCAGGAGATAAAGCTCCAGGCCCTGACCTGATGGGCTGCCGACTTTATTTTACAAGGTTTTCTGGGAAGTGATCACAGGGGATGTCATTTTGGCTTTCAATTCTTTCTTTGAGCGCAAGGGTGGTTAAATTGAAGAAGAAAGGAGCTCTATCCTGGTGACCAACAGAGCAAAGGAATAAAACCACAAGCGAGATAGATTCAAGATAGATGGCTAAACAACTTAGGTGGGAAGGAAGGGGGGCGTAGCGGTAAGATCACTGTATAGTATGGCATCAGTGTTATCTCTTGCCA